TAAATAAACCCGGACACTCAAGAAATCCGTTGGACAAGCAGACTCACATCTCTTACAACCTACACAGTCCTCTGTTCTTGGAGCAGGAGCAATTTGCTTAGCTTTACATCCGTCCCAAGGTATCATTTCCAATACATCTGTGGGGCAGGCTCGTACACATTGAGTACACCCTATACATGTATCATAAATCTTTACTGAATGTGACATTGGATCTATCAATTTTTTGAACGTTATCAATTTTCGATCTGGTAAAATCAGTAGTAACTGAATCATATATTGTAGACACCAGACGAATCAGTGGTTTACCAGAATTTTTTTTTTAATTTAATAATCAATCTACTTCTGGATCTGGTCATGAGAATGAGAGAGGTCCAAGATACTTTGATTTATTACGTTTCAGCAAACATGGTCATACGAGTTATACACGACACGCTAATTCTAATTTGTAAATATTCTATATATCTGTCTTTATTTATATCATTACGACTATTTATTCAACAAATTCGATTGATTGATACGAGTTGATTTTCTGTTACGATAGATCGACGAAACAATAGCTGGCCCAATAGCTGCTTCAGCGGCTGCAATAGCTATAACAAAGATCGAGAAAATGTCTCCTTTTAATTGTCGACTATCAAATAAATCAGAAAATGTTACGAGATTTAGATTAACCGCATTCAGTATAAGCTCAAGACACATAAGTGCTCTAACCATGTTTCGGCTTGTGATCAATCCATAAATACCGATAGAAAATAAATAGGCACTCAAAATAAGTACATGCTCGGTCATCATTGACCAACTCCTCATCAATTGAGATTGATTTCAATATGAACAACAATACAATTTAACCGATTTGATTGACTAGAATATAACAAGTACGGAAAAAAGGAAGGTATTAGTAATGGATCGAACTCAAACCCATTCAATTTAATATATGAACAATAGAATATCAAAAGGGAACTGAAGGGAAATTGATGTCATAATAATAACACAGAACAAAACACGGCCTTATTTATTTTATTTGATTTTGGATTTCTAATTCTAAGTATTTATTACTGACGAGCCATAGCAATTGCACCTATCAAAGCAACTAAAAGAATTAGAGAAATGAGTTCAAATGGAAGATAAAAATCTGTTGATAAATGAATTCCAATTTGTTGAACGTTACTTGTCAGGTCCTGCTCTATAATCTGGTTTGATCTTGTAGTCCAAATAATCCCGTACCATGACGTATCTGAGATAGTAGTAATTAGTGAAAAAAGAATACTTGTACAAACCAGTGAAGTAACCCCATCTCCAACTGTCCAAAGATATAAATCCTTGTAATATTCTGAACCATTCATGAACATCACAGCAAATACGATTAAGACATTTACGGCTCCCACGTAAATAAGGAGCTGTGCAGCAGCTACAAAATAGGAGTTAGATGGAATATGGAATAAGGATATACAAACAAGAACCAATCCTAATGAAAAGGCAGAATAAATTGGATTGGTAAATAATACCACCCCTAGGCCTCCTAATATAAGACCTGATCCTAGAAATACTAAAAGAATATCATGTATTGATCCAGGTAAATCCATTATGTGTAAAATAAGAGATAAATAAGTTGAAATATTTCATTTTCATGACCTTACTGACCGGGCCAGGAAAAAAGAGGTTACCCTATCTTTCTTTTTTTTTTCTTGTATATGCCTAATTGAATTGAATCTTAATGTGGTGTGGATTGATGTAGATACAGTTATTGGACCAATCCCGCTTTTGTATCCGAAAGAGTAGTTGAAATTTGATATTTCGAAATCATCACGGATATATGAATCTATTCTAAATCCAAATCAAGCCGTGATTCTCACCAATCAATAGTTATGTTTTGTAGTTACTAACCAACCAAAATGAAAGAAACTTCGCTTCTTTAGATCAAAACGGAATCTTAGTAATTGGTAATCGTTCTTGAATCAAGGGGGTTATCCGTGGCTATTTTTATTTGAGTCGAATTCATAATTGTTCGAATTGTGTAATCGCCAATTACTGACATTGGTAACCGACCCAAAGCAATTTGATTATAATTCAATTCGTGACGATCGTAAGTAGAAAGTTCATATTCTTCAGTCATTGATAAACAGTTTGTTGGACAATACTCGACGCAGTTACCACAAAATATACAGATTCCGAAATCAATACTATAATTAAGCAATCGTTTCTTTCTAATATCTGTTTCCAATCTCCAATCAACAACGGGTAGATCTATGGGGCATACACGAACACATACTTCACAAGCAATGCATTTATCAAATTCAAAGTGGATTCGACCGCGGAAACGCTCTGATGTGATCGATTTTTCATAAGGATATTGAATAGTTACAGGTAAACGATTCGCGTGGGATAAGGTAATCATGAAACTTTGACCAATGTACCTTGCAGCTCGTACTGTTTGTTGACCATAATTCATGAACCCGGTCACCATAGGGAACATATTGTGGATATCCATGAATAAATTGAT